ATATAAAGAGTATAATAACAAGAACATAAAGAGTATAATATATATAAATAAATTATATAATAGCATTAAAATAATAGAATTAAAATATATATAATTTATAATATTATAATAAAAAATATAAAAATTTAAAATATTCTTGTAATAGAATGTATAATTATGGATCATATTCCTAATATGTAATTCTGTATTATTATGTATTACAAATTACAAGAAAAAAACGAAGGAGGATTTGAAATGCGAGATCTAAAAACATATCTCTCTGTGGCACCAGTGGCAAGTACTCTATGGTTCGCGGTTCTAGCAGGTCTCTTGATAGAAATCAATCGTTTATTCCCGGATGCATTGACATTCCCCTTTTTTTGATTCTAGTTATTGGCACGGCACGGGAAGGGGTGACAAAGATTAGAGATCCAATAAAATATCTGTGATTAAATCCCTCTTCGTTCGTTTTTTTTCTAATTAGACTAGAATAGAATAAGTTCGAAAAAAAAAAAAAGAGCAAATTAATTTTAGAAAGGTGGATTTGGCCTCAGTGAAATTAGGAGTTTTTTCCAGGTTTCAATGGAATTGAAGTATTAATTTAAGAATAGAGTGAGACCATAAATGGAATTGTAATAGAATACTTTTTTTGAGCGGGTCAATAATATCATCCACGCTCAAAAAAAGTATTCTTCTTCACCTAATTATCTTTTTTCATATTTTTTTTTTACAGCAGTACTAGGAGTTCTAGCGATCGACTCGCTTTTTTCATATTTTTTTTTTACAGCAGTACTAGGAGTTCTAGCGATCGACTCGCTTTTTTCATATTTTTTTTTTACATTATAAACAAAAGGTAACGAATTAACAAACGGTAACAAAGATAAAATACGAGCTTGTTTTATAGCAATCGTAATTAATCGTTGTTGTTTTAAAGTTGATCTATTCACGCTTCTAGATAAAATTTTTCCTTGTTCACTAATAAGTCGATAAAGTAAACTCAAGTTTTTATAATCAATTCGATCCCCCGGTTGGATCGGGGACAAACTCCTACGAAAAGATTGCTTAGATTTAAGAAAGAGTCGCTTAGATTTATCCATGGTTTGTTTATTCCTATACCGAAAATCCCATTTCTTATAAAAAAAGGATTTGTTTTATTTATATTCTTTATATTCTTATTTTTTTTTTTGAATCTATATTTATATTTGTTAGATAAGGAAATATATGCTATCTATGTAGCAGGTAATTCTTCGACTCGACGTGAAGCGTATCTCTCTCACAATAGGGACAGTATTTTGGCAATATCACTCGATCGGGCATCACATTTCGAAACATTGCGATACTTTTTCTAGATAAACCCGATTCCTCTCTAATATGCGTTTCTAATAAATAAGAATATTTAGAAACACATAATTGTTGAGTACGAAAAGCATCTCTATAATTCTTTATTACTTTTTCAGGATACAATTTAAGACAAGTGCTACATTCTAAAACGACAGTAATTTTAATGAAATGTTGTTTGTCGTTGTCGTTGTTGTTGTTGTTGTTGACCATATATATACAATATTAAGACTTTAATTTAATGTGAAAGACATTTTAGATTTTAAAGAAGTTGTAATTTTATAGTTCGATCTGAAAGACATTTGTAATCCCCTTGGCAATCATAAAAAGACAATTCCCTTTTAATATAGCTATTTGGGCAACTATTTTACGATTAAGAATCAATTGACTCTTGTAGAGATTATAAATTAATCTACTATAAATGCAGTGTATGCTGTTTTTATTTTGGGCAATTATTGCGTTTATTCGACTGATCCACAAACTGCGAAAATCCCTTTTTTTCCTATCTCTATCCCGATGAGCCGAAACCAAAGCTTTTATTTTCTGTTGGAAAATCGTTCGAGTAAGTTTTGAATGAGCTCCGCGAAAGCTTGATGTAAAGAAACGCGTTTTTGTCCTCCGTTTTCGAGCGATAGATCCTCGTTTAACTCTGTTCATTGAATAAATGAGACTTTGATGAATAACTATTTTCTTTTTTTCTTTCTGTTATTCTTTTATCCTTCCTAGTCTATTAATAACAAAATGGATTCTTCCAATGTATAAAATAAAAATTCCAATGGCTTTTGCTGCTATAACCTTCCCAACCACGATTTTTTTTTATTTTCTAAGTATTTAACCTCTTAATAAGAAATTCTATTGATACTAGGTATTCAAAAAAGCATAGTTAATTTAATCGAAATAGACAAAGAAATGGTGGGTTCCATCGTTTCTATGATTACTTGTTAAACGGTGAGGTCCTCTCTATACACCGGAGCCCCTTCTTTCATTGAATCCTCATTCAATCAATGTTATTGTGAACTTGTACAGTTCACACTTATGGGCTCTACCCATGAAATATCTAGTAATAGGTCTTTCACAACAAAATCTAGCTATACAGTAACGGTATTTAAGTATGAAGATTAGCTGGGTAGTTGACCCTCTTAGTCCGTTATTGCAAAATTTAGGGCACAATTTTTTATTTAAAATTGGATTTTTCCCGCTGAATGGATAACTATTTGTTACCAATGGGAAAGTATTTTTCATCTTAAATTACAAATTAAGGTGATTCGGTTTGCACCAATCGAAACCATAAATTTTATACACAATAGAATTATATATATAATTAAAATTCTTATTAATAGACTGGATTTTTCTATTTTAGTCTATGATCTAAACGAGTCGCACATACACCCTAGTACATGTTCCTCGGCGCTGAGGGCATCCCCGAAGAGCGGGAGATTTTGTTACATTTCGGATTGGCTGTCTTGTGTTTCTAATAAGTTGTTTTATAGTTGGCATGGTGAGTCATATATATATAATGAGCTGGTTTAGATAAATACCCTAACCAGATAATTTAATTTACTTAATTGATTTAATTATTTACTTTAATTTATTTAATCTGCGACCGTATCAACAATTCCGTGGGCTTGAGCTTCTTCTGCTGACATATAAAGATCCCTTTCCATGTCTTTGTATATCTGCCAGGAAGGTTTCCCTGTTCTTTGTGCATAAATATTTGCCATAGTTTTTCGCATTTTCCGTAATTCATACGATTCCAGCATACAGTCTCCTGCTTTTCCCTCATAAGCAGAAGTAGCAGGTTGATGGATCATTACCCTGAGCTGAGAGTCTAACAGAATAGGAGTTTTTCCTAATCTTGGATTATAAGGTAGGGGATATAAAAAAGAAATTCAATTTAAAGCCGTACAGGCATCTATTTTATATAGCATACGGCTCTACTATAAATATGAAATCTACCTTCCATTGCAGAAATATAAAATATATATATATAATACCGGGTCTATCAGACCCAAATCAGTAACTAATCCAAAATAGAATAATCACCTTTCTTTTTTGTTTGAGAATATTTTTTCATAGAATATGATGATTCCGTTGCTCTCTTATTTAGTGTAGTTTTTTATTCAGCAATCCAAAAGTTTCTTTTTTGTTTTGAAATTCAATTAAAATAATTAATGTTGTTGTTAAATGTCTCTGCTATGAAAAATCAAAACAAAAAAGAATTGTGACACTAAAATAGAGTATTATAATTATATAAAATCGTAAATACCCCTTTTTCATACGACTCTTTCGATATATAATCTAATGGTTTTGAAAAAAAAATAATAATAATTTTTTCATATCGAACTCGAAGTGCCATGCTTTTTTTACTTAATATTGGTTTAGACATAGTTTTTTTTGTTTTCGAAAAATTAAGAAAATAAGAATCATTCGCGCCAAGCGTGAGGGAATGCTAGACGTTTGGTAAATTCTCCTCCGACCAAAAGAAGAGATCCCATTGAAGCGGCTAATCCTACGCATACCGTATGTACTTCTGCTTCTACAATTTGCATAATATCAAAGATTGCCATTCCAGATAGTACCTCTCCGCCCGGAGAATTTATAAACAAATACAAATCTTTGTTCTTGTCCTCTAAACTGAGATATACCATTAGACCAGTAATTTGATTTGATATTTCACTGTTGACCTCTTGACCTAAAAAAAGTAATCTTTCTTGATAAAGTCGATTGTATAAATCAACCCAAGATGCCTCATCATCTTCAGGAAGTGTAAAAGGTACTTTTGGAACACCAATTGGCATTAAATAGAAAAATATCTATCTTCCTTTTCTTTGGAGTGAGAACGTAAGGAGACAGAATGAGTTGATTTTGTTAAAAATTATTTATATTTCGAAGATAACATAAATAAAAAAATAACACTAAATGAATAAAGGAAAGTTTTGACGAATAGGTCCTTCTTGGATATGTCTGGATTCACTGATATAAACCACATATCCAATAGAAACACTCATAAAAAAAAAAGTAACCCCCCACCACCATTGCATATTGTTACTTATCGGATATAGAATAGATCTGCTTCTTTTTGTTCCTACGAATAGAATGTTCCATTATTACTAAAAAACTATAACATTAATTCTTTAATGCGAGATAATTTACTAAAAGGGGAAGGTCCATAGGATAGTTTTTTACAGTGCAATAAAGTTACATAGTGTCTATTTTTTGTTGATATAAGAGGTATTTTCATGGGTTTGCCTTGGTATCGTGTTCATACCGTTGTATTAAATGATCCCGGCCGTTTACTTTCTGTCCATATAATGCATACAGCTCTGGTTGCTGGTTGGGCCGGTTCGATGGCTCTATATGAATTAGCAGTTTTTGATCCCTCTGACCCTGTTCTTGACCCAATGTGGAGACAGGGTATGTTCGTTATACCCTTTATGACTCGTTTAGGAATAACCAATTCGTGGGGTGGTTGGAATATCACAGGAGGGACTATAACGAATCCGGGTATTTGGAGTTACGAAGGTGTGGCCGCGGCACATATTGTGTTTTCGGGCTTGTGCTTTTTGGCGGCTATTTGGCATTGGGTTTATTGGGATCTAGAAATCTTTTGTGATGAACGTACTGGAAAACCTTCTTTGGATTTGCCAAAAATATTTGGAATTCATTTATTTCTTGCAGGGGTC